GTTTATAGGGTTTTGTATAGACAAAAGAAAAATAAAATGATTCAAAAAGATTATATAATATTACATATTCGAATTTGATAAAAATAAAAAAATTCAGTATTTGCGAGATAAAGACATAAAAATCCGAAACAATATAGAATCCCTTTTTTCAGCACTTAACCGATGAATTTCGTTGTTCAAAAAATGATTCGCAGAGAAGAGAGATATTTGTACTTTACTACTTTTTTAGTAGAATACCATTGGAAGTGTATAAAGTGTATAAGAAGGGTTGCAGTTATTAAACACGTACGTGAATGGCTATAATATCCGACTTCTTTGATTTTCTTCTATTCCGGACAGCCCGCATTGTGCTTTATCAAACGAAAATCTCTATTCAATGCAAAAATCAAGTAGAAAAATTTTATGATAATTCCCTATCGACAACATATCTAACTAATAGATATCTGTAATTTATGTTCTGGGGTTTACATATACTCATATATTTTGTTATAATTGAAATTGAGAATGATTTTTTGATTAAAAAAAATAAATACTGATTAGTTTTCTCTGAATTTGTATTTTCTAATGTATGTCATTAGGAAAACACCATTTTTGAGATGAAAATATCCAGAAGCGTTCATGAATTCGAAGTAAGCATAACCAATAGTTAATGGTTCCAATCTGTCGGCTGAAAATCTACATATGATCTTTCAATAGAAAAGTGAGAGAATGCTTTTAGCAAAGGGGGGGTGCTCATTTTAGGAAAAGGATTAAATTAAGGAAAACAGGATTCGCAAGTACAATAAAAATTCAGTAATCCGAGAATATTTTTGTATCATTTTTGGCGGCATGGCCGAGTGGTAAGGCGGGGGACTGCAAATCCTTTTTCCCCAGTTCAAATCCGGGTGTCGCCTGATCAAAAAAAACCGAAATTTATCCTTTTCTTCTGTTCTGCTGATATAACTCGGAGAATAATTCTCCGGTCGAAACAGAGGAAACATACTGTTGATACTTTCTTTGATTCGAAACTTTTTGTCTGAGGTTTGTCGAAAAGAAAAGATTTGAATCCTCGTTCGCATCTAGGATTCAAGGAAATATTCTAATCTATTCTCTATAGTAGGGAGCTTTCAAGACTTTATGATTCCCTTCTATTAGTAAGGGGCTGTCTAATGACTGGATCTTGGATTAGATTGTAGAGCCTGCTAAGAAATCTGATTCCATTTAGAATTTTGGAAAGGGGCGGAAGTTGCGTTATAGATGACGGACTTGCGAGATGAAAGCTGGGGTATCCAATCATTATTCGATTCGATGGATAATTTTTTTATAGAAAAAAGAAAGGATCTTTTTTGATAATCCCTAGTCAAGTCCCCTGCCCCTCAGAGATAATCGTGAAAGGGGGTATGGATTAGGGGAAATAGGGGTTTGTGCTAGATAGTGATTTCTCCCTTTCCGTTTTTACTTACGAGAGTCACCAAAAAGATAGGCCTTATTATTCATATGTTCCCATTCCCTTGGGATATTTTGCTTGTGTTTAATCTTTCTCGATTCCAAATCAGAATCAGATTGATTTATCAATAGTGTTCGGTCAAAATCCCCTTTTTTTGACTCTGCACCATTGATTCCATTATTATTAGTGAGGAATAATTCCTTTGTATTTATAGAGATAGGAGACATAATTCACATGGATATAGTAAGTCTCGCTTGGGCTGCTTTAATGGTAATCTTTACATTTTCCCTTTCACTCGTAGTGTGGGGAAGAAGTGGGCTCTAGAAGTACTACTAAATTGAGTTGAGGAATCAAACCGTATCACTTTTTTTATAGATCGTTCTGAAACGCGTTTTAAACTATTTAAAATCAAAATATCTGAATTTCAAATTTCAGTGGAGTCAAATGGAGTAATCTATGATATGAATCATACTTTTTCAATCAAAGAGATATTTGAGCTATTTCCCTGTTTGTATTTCGAAAAGAAGGGGATTCAGATGATTAGAAATTTATTTCAACTTAAGATTTTTCCGAAATTTTCTATTTCAATCAATGGAATCGACTTTTACCATCTTTATAGATGGATACTGAGGAAGACCGGACCCCCTTTTTTTGTTTGATTGCTTTTCCTTTTTACTGTTCAAAGAACAAGTGAAGTGTATATGAACTCTCTCTGAGAAATGATATTCTAGTAGTTATCTAACAAGATACTATAGCAATAATAAGATCTTGCTTCGGACGAGGCAATATTGGGCATTTATTGCTTGGTTTCTAATCTTATTAAAGGCGATTTATGCTTTATCGACTTTTGTCATATCATGGTTTGGGCGTTAAAAATAAGTGAGGTTTCCTCTTCCCTATTAGGAAAAGGAATTAGAATCCTAAGATAAGAATTATCTCAGATTGATCGGAACAAATGGATGTAGCAAATAAATAAAATTGAGTGTTATGTCAATTCTATATAATATGTTATGCCAATTCCATACAATATATGAAATTAATAGAATATATTGCATGAACAGAATGTTGTAGATTGATCTATAGAATCTATCTTTTTTGTAGATTAAAACTTTATAAAATAAGAGATCGATAGTATGGTAGAAAGAAGGATTCATCTATTTCTTTCTTACCATACTATCAAATTAATAGAATACTGCCGATTAAAGTCGGCTCATTTCATTCTAAGTTAAGACGCGAAATTGGAATCCTTTTCATTTGACTTCGTCAATTTTTGATAAGAACTTAGAATGAAAGTTTTATTCAAATGAATTTTCAAATTCAATTGACTTAATCATTTTGACTAACCGTTTTTACATAAATAATAAGTAAAAAGGCGGTAGGAACTAGAATGAATAGTGCAGTAGCAATAAATGCAAGAATATTTACTTCCATAATCGCATCGGTTTTTTTACTTCGCAATAACTCGGGATTTAATCCCATAGAGATGATAAATCTTTCGTCTGTAAATTCAATGAATGAATTACCTCTCGATGATCTTGGATCAATATCATGAATAACAATATCTGATCTATCAAATCAACTCGTAGTCGAGACTTGAATAGTATAACATAGGAAGTTCTTTTATCCATACAAAAAATAATTTTGATTTCTGAACCAATTAATCCAAAATCCCTTGTATTTATTATCCGTTTCCTTGTTTTTTTCTATAACTTATCTTCCGTCTTGCTTGGATAATCCTCTGATGAAGGATCATCAGATTGCCTTTCCGCTTCCATTAGTCACATAGTTACAAATCTAAACAAACAATAAACGCGAAATGGAAAACATGGGAAAGCAAAAATAAACAAAGACCCTTTTTGCTTGGGAATGAAATTATGTCCCCCGACACCCTTTTCTATGTTGTATGGTTCTATGAAAGTGTGAAATGAATAGATGTTTTTATTGGATCCGTCGGGACTGGCGGGGCTCGAACCCGCAGCTTCCGCCTTGACAGGGCGGTGCTCTGACCAATTGAACTACAATCCCAGGAAAATAAGGGATCTCGCAGAAGATTTTCTTCTTTATTTAGCTTCGTATGCGATATTTCTGAAGGACAAGGTGGGTTATACCACCTCATGGTGTATTGGCGAATTATTGGGCCGAGCTGGATTTGAACCAGCGTAGACATGTTGCCAACGAATTTACAGTCCGTCCCCATTAACCACTCGGGCATCGACCCAGGAAGAATCCATTTTAGGCTTAGTGGTAATCCATGATCAACTTCCTTTCGTAGTACCCTACCCCCAGGGGAATTCGAATCCCCGCTGCCTCCGTGAAAGAGAGGTGTCCTAAACCACTAGACGATGGGGGCTAACTTGCTCAATTGCCCTCATACTATGATCATAGTATGATCAGTTTTTTGAAATTGTCAATATAATGGAATGGTATGATTTGATCTGAGGGATCTTTGCGTTTTTCAGAGAATTGTATGTAATTTTTTGATTCGTCGTTCATATTCATGAATCGATTCGTTATAATCGACATTCTCTATAGAAATCTAATATAGAAATCTATATTCCTTAGAATTGAATAAAAAACTTGTAAAAAAAATACAAAGGACTAGAAAGAATACTAGGGATAGGATCTTTTCAGAGAATGATTGGTCCGTCAGAAAAGAAACGGGAGGGGTCAGTTCTCTTTTTTTTTGCTTTCATTCATTGGTAAGATGAGATATCCTTATCTCTATCTCACACTAAACTAGGAAAGTAACAATCAATAAATCTATTAAAATAAATCTATTAAGCGAGATCAACAAGTTATTGAAAATCTTCTATAAAATATAAAAATTTAATTCAAGGGGACAAGTAGAATCTTTTCATCACATGATTCGATGAAATATCTTGAAATTGATTTTATGTCGAATTGGTAACTGTCCATGTTATGTATCAATTAAGTCAATTTTGCTTTGATAGGAATCATTTCAATAAAATCAATTTAGGGTCATTCTTAAAACAATTTACCCTAGACTTGCTAGGCAAATCCATTTGATTATTAAAAATAAGCCACTAGCCACTATGAGTGTAGTGCATATATTTATGTATATAATATATGTGCATATAGATATTTTATCTACATAGCGACCCATTGGGGAATTTAATCAAATAAGCCCTTTTAACTCAGTGGTAGAGTAACGCCATGGTAAGGCGTAAGTCATCGGTTCAAATCCGATAAGGGGCTTGGGGGTTTTTCAGAAAAGTCCATAGTATTCAGAAAATAGAGATATCTTTTTTATTTAGAATAAAAAAAGTAACTAACTGGAGATTACGTTATCATTATACTGAGTTATAGTAATAGTAGTTCTAGTTATAAAGTGGAACATTTGTTCAGTAAATTTTCATTATTATGAATAATAATCCTAATCCTCCTCTTGAATTACCAGAGATCCTTATTTTTCCTTATACATACCAATCAAATTCATTGGAAAGATTCGAAATCAAGAAAGGAAAAAGTAAGTGGACCTGACCCATTGAATTATGACTATATCCGCTATTCTGATATTCAAATTCGATAGAGAGACGATTTGAATTGGAACAGT